AAAACTTTTTTAGTAAAAACGAAAATATAAACTACTAAAATCGATTTTTTCTTAGGTTCCTGGAAAAGCCTTTTTTACGGGTTATTTGACTGATTTGAAAAAATTTCTATTTTGAAATTTTTTTGCAGGGTTTGCCAAAAAATAGGCCTTAAAAAAAAATTAAAATCTTAGGTTTTAATAGAAATACGTGTAAATTTATAATAAAAAAGGTGTAAATATTTTGGTATTTCACTCTACCATTAAAAATTTAATATATTAATAAGGGTAAATATTTTAAATTAATAGCATTAAAATAGGATTAATATATAATTTTAAATTATATGTTTAGAGAACATATCAGTTTATACTTATTTATAAAAATTTAGTTATCAAGAATCGCTCATAGATTTGAAAGAAAAAGAGAAAAACAAAAATAGAGAAAATTTACTCTTAAAATATTAACTTTCAATAGAGATATACTATTTATATATTAATAAATTATTTATATATATATATATAGATATTGACATATATACAGATATATATACATACATATATATTACTAAAATATATAAATTTCTAAATATGTAAATACATATATATATATTAAATAATAATGAATTATATCTTATAGGAATAGTATATTAATTTAAAATTTTAGATATTATTAATCTATTAAAATTTTAATAAAAAAGTAAAAAAAAAAATTAAGTTTACTTATTGTTTAATTAAATTAAATATTTTTATGTTTATGAAATAAATTAAAATATTAAAAATAAGAATACTAATAATAATTCACTACATTAATAATTAATTTAATATATAATTTTTAAATTTTATAAATTATTAAAATTAAATGAATCTAAATAAAAAAAAAAAAATTTACTTTAATTAATGAATTATATATATTTTAACGGTAGCACTATATACAATAATACAAATTTAATCTTGATTAATTTAAAAATCTATAGATTTTATTAAATTATTGAAAAAATTAAATAAGAAATTTGTTTAATATGGTTTTTTATATATAATCATTAAAAATTTAAAAAATTATATTTAGTTTATATAGGTTTTTATAGATTAAAGTTAGTTTTTTAAAAAATTCTCTAAGTCCTAAAATTTAGGAAAATTTTCTTAGGAATTTGATTGATTAAAAATAAAAAAATATAAATTTTAGTTGATGATAAAATAATTTACCATTATATGATAAATTCTATTAAATAAAAATAAAATTTATATTTTTACCTTAAAAGTTAAGTAAACTGAAATAATTTTAAAAATGTAGCTGCACTAATAATAGTTCACTACGTTAAAATGGTAAGGTAAATTATGGTTTTTTTGTTAGATTTTGTCCATAATTGTGTTTTTGAAAATCACTCGAGTGGAGATTTTAACGCTTTTTTTTTATGGTTGTTTTGATTCTAAAATAAGAGGTGGGGGAAATTTGAATTTTTTGCTTAATTTCTAATAGAGAGGGGTCCCGAAAAAAAAAAAAATTTTTTTGCCATCTGCGGAAGTGGACTAAATAAAAGTTATATTGGAATATAATTTATATAAGTATTTTTAGTAATTATATATATATATATATAGTGTTGATTTTTCCAATATTTTAAAAAAATTTTTATAATTTATTTGTTTTTTATTTTAATTTAAATTAAACGATGAATTTTTTTCTGGTTTATAATATTTTTTTTACTAAAAAAGTTTTATTTCTGTTAAGTGCCTTTTAATTTGTTTTTCATATATTAAAAATTTCATTGTTTAATGTTTTGATTCAAGGTCGAAAAAAAAATCCGAAAATTTGCCCAAAATTTGTCCATTTTTGGGGTCCCCAAAAAAGGGTGTTTTTTTTGTACATCGCTAATAAAATTTTTAAAATTGATATCAAAAACTCCATAAAGCGAAAAAAAAACGGCTTTTTTACTTTGAAAACTACATTATTTATGTGCTTGTTTTTTTTATTAGTTTTTGATTTTCAAAAAAAAAAATATTGAATAATGAAAATTTATTTGTAGTTAAAATTTTGTATGCTTTTATTGAAAAAAAGCTTAGAATTTTGGTGTATTTTTTTAGTGAAAAATTATTTTTTCAAAAAATTTAATTTTTAAAAAATTTTTTTTTTGGAGATTTTGCTTGTTTTGGTTTTTTTCTTAAAATTTAGATGGAGTAAAAAAAAAAAATCGATTTTTATGGGGGTTTTAACCTAAAAAATTATTTTTTTTTCAAAAAAAATTTTTTTTTTTCAAAAAAATTTTTCAAAATTTATGTTTTATGGAGTTTTAATTGAGGGCCCTAAAAAAAAATTCAAAAATTTTTGAAAAAAAGTCGAAAAATGAATTTTGCCTAAAAAAATATCACTTTTTAATAGAATTTTAATTTAAACTAAATTTAATATGAAAAATTTATGTAATTAATAATTTTTAAAATTTAACTATGTATTTTAATTGAGGGATTAAAATTTAATTTATTTTATTTAATTGAGGGATTATTTAATAAATTTTATTTTTAGTTAATATTTAAAGATTTTTAATTTTTACTGAATTTTAATTTAATTTTTAATTGAGGGATTAAAATTTTAAATTTAAATTTTTGTTTAAAATTTATAGTTTATTTGATTGAGGGATTGAATTCTATAATTTTAATGATTTTGGTTATTTTTTACTTTGTTTAATTAAAAATTGATTTTAAATTTACTTGATTGAGGGATTAAGTATTATTAATTTTTAATTTTTCAAATCTTAATTAAATAAGGGCGGGTCCTTTTTAATTCTGCCGAAAATTTTTTTTGTTTGGAAATTGCCATCAAACGTTCTAAATTTTCCTAAATTTATAGGGGGGAGTATCGTTAAAAGTCCCCCTAAAAACCCCATTAAACAAATTTTAGCTTATTTTTTCCATTAAAGTCTAATTTTTTTTATCGATCTTAATTAAATAAGGGTGGGTCCTTTTTAATTTTGTAGAAAATTTTTTTTGTTTGGAAATTGCCATCAAACGTTCTAAATTTTCTTAAATTTATAGGGGGAAGTATCGTTAAAAGTCCCCCTAAAAACTCCATTAAACAAATTTTAGCTTATTTTCCTAATGATTGATAAAAAAAAATCAATTTTTTTGTTAAATTTTAAAAAAAATATTTTTTATTTATTTTATTTATGGAATATTTAACTTATATGTTATTATTAGGTTTATAGTGAAAATATTTTATAAAAAGTTTTATTTTGGCTTTAGATATTAGTATATAGATTTATTAAATGTGAATTTTAGTGTTTTTTTATAAAAATTTAAATAGTTTTTATTATTGTTTTATTCGCAGTATTAAATATTAAAAATTAATAAAAATTAGATTTAGAAATTTATTTAAATGATAACTAAATTTGTGCCAGCAGTTGCGGTTATTCATGTATCATAACTAATATTGTTTAGTTTGTAGTTAAAAGTTAATTGTAATTATAATTGAAAATTTATAAGGTGAAATTTTTAAATTTAAATAATTTTAATTTTTTATTTTGAGGCTATTAAATTTAATTTTAAACTAGGATTAGATACCCTATTATTATAAATGTAAAATTTAAAACTTAATTATTAATAGTTATAGTCTTTAAAGTTAAAAAATTTGGCGGTATTTTAGTCTATTTAGAGGAACCTGTCCTATAATTGATAATCCACGATTTATTTTACTTACTTTAATTAGTTTGTATATCGTCGTAGATTGAATATTTTATGAGAAAATAAATATTCAAGATTCTAGATTAAGAAAAAAATCAGATCAAGGTGCAGCTTATAAGTAAGAAGAGATGGGTTACAATAAAATAATTTATATGGTTTAATTATTTAAAATGATTATTAAAGTGGATTTAAAAGTAATGAAATTGAATTAAATTTTATGATTTTAGCTCTAAAATATGCACATATCGCCCGTCGCTCTCATTTAAAGTGAGATAAGTCGTAACAAAGTAGATGTACTGGAAAGTGTATCTAGTCTGACAAATTAGAGCTTGTTAAAAAGTTTTTTATTTACATTAAAATGATAGTTGTGAAAATCAATTTAATTTGAATTTTAAAAATTATTTTTAATTATTAAATAAAATATTATTTATATTTATTATTGTTAGAGAAAAAATTTTTTTTATTATAGTTTATTAGTATAGTGATAGAATTTTTAAAAATTGAAAATTTAAATATTTAAAAGAAAAATTTATTTTTTGTACCTTGTGTATCAGGGTTTATTAATTAAATATTAAAAATTTAATTTTCTCGATTTTAAAAGAGTTAAAAAATTATAAATTTTATTGTTGAATAAATATTTAAAATAATTTTTTTGTAATGAAACGTTATTCGTTTTTAAATATATCTAGTTTTTGAAGAAAAAAATTTAATTTTATTAAATTATTGAAATTTTTTTTTTATTAAAAATATTTTATGGTTTAGTTAATAATTTAAGGGATAAGCTTTAAATTAAATTTATAAAATTTGATTTGTATTATAAAATTGTAGGATTAGAAATTTTCATCAATATAGTTTATTATAATTAATTTATTTTTTAATATAATTTATAAATATTTATATTTTTTATTCAAATTAATTATTTAATTGTTATTATTTATAATAATGATAAAATTAGTATGATTTTATTTATTTTTAATTATAGATTTTAATATTTAATAAAGGAATTCGGCAAAAAATTTCTCGCCTGTTTAATAAAAACATGTCCTTTTGTTTATAATTTAAGGTCTGACCTGCCCATTGATGTTTAAAAGGCCGCGGTATTTTGACCGTGCGAAGGTAGCATAATAATTAGTTTTTTAATTGAAAGCTGGAATGAATGGTTGGACGAGGAAATAACTGTCTCTATTAAAATTACAGAATTTTATTTTTAAGTAAAAAAGCTTAAATTTATTTAAAAGACGAGAAGACCCTATAGAGTTTTATATTTATTTAATTTTATATTTTTTATAATTTTATTTTATAAAATTAAATAATTATTTTGTTGGGGTGATAGAAAAATTTAATAAACTTTTTTTAAATTAAATCATTGATTTATGAATAAATGATCCAATATTTTTGATTAAAAGATTAAATTACCTTAGGGATAACAGCGTAATTTCTTTAAAGAGTTCAAATCGAAAAAGAAGTTTGCGACCTCGATGTTGGATTAAAATTTATATTTGGTGTAGAAGCTAAAATATTAAGTCTGTTCGACTTTTAAAATTTTACATGATCTGAGTTTAAACCGGTGTGAGCCAGGTTGGTTTCTATCTTTAAAAAAAAATTATATTTTAGTACGAAAGGACCAAATATAAGTAAAATTTATTATAATTGAATAATATTATTACTTTGGCAGATTAGTGCATTAAATTTAGAATTTAATTATGTATATTATACAAGTAATACTTGTATTTAAATGATTTAATTTTGGTTACATCAAGAGTTTTAATTTTATTAATTTGTGTTTTAGTTGGAGTAGCTTTTTTGACTTTATTAGAGCGTAAAGTTTTAGGTTATATTCAAATTCGTAAGGGTCCAAATAAAGCTGGATTTACAGGTATTGCTCAACCTTTTTCAGATGCTATCAAATTGTTTAGGAAAGAAAGAATTTATCCTATTATATCAAATTTTAATTTTTATTATTTTTCTCCAATTTTAAATTTATTTTTATCTTTGGTTTTATGATTATGTATACCTTTTTTTAGGATTTTAATTAATTTTAATATAGGTATTTTATTTTTTCTTTGTTGTTCAAGTTTGAGAGTATACACAGTTATAATTGCTGGTTGATCTTCTAATTCTAATTATTCTTTATTAGGGGGATTGCGATCAGTTGCTCAAACAATTTCTTATGAAGTGAGTCTTTTTTTAATTCTTTTATCTTTTTTATTTTTAACTTTGAGTTTAAATATTTATGATTTTTTGGAATATCAAGTTTATATTTGATTTTTATTTTTAACTTTTCCTTTAAGAATAATTTGATTTGTTTCATGTTTAGCTGAAACTAATCGAACTCCATTTGATTTTGCTGAGGGAGAATCTGAATTGGTTTCTGGTTTTAATGTAGAGTATAGAAGAGGGGGATTTGCTTTAATTTTTCTAGCTGAATATTCAAGAATTTTATTTATAAGAATATTGTGCGTAGTATTGTTTTTAGGGGCTGATATTTATTCTTTTTATTTTTTTTTAAAATTAAGATTTATATCTTTTTTATGAATTTGGGTTCGTGGAACTTTACCTCGTTTTCGTTATGATAAGTTAATATATTTAGCTTGAAAAAGATTTTTACCAGTATCATTAAATTTTTTAGTTTTTTATTTTGGACTAAAAATTTTTTTGTTTTCCTTTTTAATTTAGTTAATTATTTCTAGTATGTAAGTTAATAGGGAATTTTCCCTTTTTTATATTTTCAAAATATACACTTTAACAAGTTCATTAACTATTTTTTAAAAATAATTAAATCTCATATTTTAGCAATTAAGGGATTAATTACATAAAATAAGAAATATACTACCGTTAAAATTTGTCCTGTTAAAATATATGGGTCTTCGACAGGACGTGCTCCAATTCATGTTAATAATATTACTGAAGAAAATATAGATCAAAATATAATTTTATTTAAGGGGTAAAATTGAGTTCTTTGTATTTTTTTTTCATTAATGAATGGTATAATTAATAAAATTGCAATAGATATAATTAGAGCAATAACTCCTCCTAATTTATTAGGAATTGATCGTAAAATTGCATACGCAAATAAAAAGTATCATTCTGGTTGAATATGTACTGGTGTAACTAAAGGATTAGCTGGGATAAAATTATCTGGATCTCCTAAAAGATAAGGATTTGAAAGAGTTAAAATGGTTAAAATTATTACTATAACAATAAATCCAAATAAATCTTTAAATGAGAAATAAGGATGAAATGGAATTTTATCAATATTTCTATTTGTTCCTAATGGATTATTAGATCCAGTTTTATGTAAAAATAATAAATGAATTATAACTATAGCTGCTACAATAAATGGTATAAGAAAATGTAAAGCAAAAAATCGAGTTAATGTTGCATTATCTACTGCAAATCCTCCTCATAATCATTGAACAATATCTGTTCCTAAATATGGGATGGCTGATACAAGATTAGTAATAACAGTAGCTCCTCAAAAAGATATTTGTCCTCATGGTAAAACGTATCCTAAAAATGCTGTTGCTATTACAATAAATAAAATGAATACTCCTATAGTTCATGTTAAGATTAAATAGTAAGATCTATAATAAATTCCTCGTCCAACATGAAGATATAAGCAAATAAAGAAAAATGATGCTCCATTAGCATGTAAGGTTCGAATTAATCATCCGTAATTTACATCTCGACAAATATGAGCTACTCTATTAAATGCTAATTCAATATTGGCTGTATAATGTATTGCTAGGAAAATTCCTGTAATAATTTGGATTCCTAAACATAACCCTAATAATGATCCAAAATTTCATCATCTTGAAATATTAGATGGTGAAGGTAGATCAATAAGTGAATTATTAAAGATTTTAAGAATAGGTGATTTTAGTCGTATGGGTGTTAACATTTAATATTTTTGTCGTAAAGGTCCAAATTTAATATCTGTAATATTAACTACTGCAATTAAAGTGATAAATAAATAAATAATTATTATAAATAATATTATATTAGAAGGATAATTAAAAAATTTTCTTATATTTAAGTTTATTTTTGTATTAAAATTAAATATTTCAGAAAAATCTAAAATATGAAAAAAATTGTTATCTATTATAAAATAAATAAAAAAAGTTAAAGTTAATATAATAAAAAAGAAAATTATTATTATTAAAGAAAACTTAAATTTTTCATTTGAGGCTACTCTTGTTATATAGATAAATAAAACTAATATTCCTCCAATTATAATTAAAAATAAAATATATCTAAATCAAAAATTTACATTTAATATTCCTGAAAAAATAGCAATTAAAATTGTTTGTAATATAAGATTTATTCCTATAGTCATAGGATGTTTTAAGAAAATAAATATACAAGATAAAGTTGTGATTATTAATATAATTATGATGATACAGAAAATAGTTTATAAAAAATATTAATTTTGGAGATTAATGATAGAAGATTTTCTTTTTCTGAAGTTTTAAAAGTATAACTTATTTTTGATTTACAAGACCAATATTTTTATTAAATTATTAAAACTAATGTTAATTTTATTTATTTTTTCTATTATTATATATTTTATAGGTTTAATTTCATTTTGTTTAAAGCGAAAACATTTTTTATTGATGTTGTTGAGGTTAGAATTTATCGTATTATCTTTATACTTAAATATATTTATTTATTTAAGAAATTATAATTATGAATTTTATTTTAGAATGGTTTTTTTAACAATAAGAGTTTGTGAGGGAGCATTGGGGTTATCTTTGCTTGTAGCTATTATTCGTACACATGGAAATGATTATTTTCAATCATTTAATACATTATGATAAAATTTATTTTTTCAATATTGTTCATGATTCCTTTAAGATTTGTTAAATTTAGGTTTTGGTTTAACCAATGATTTTATTTTTTAATTTTTTTTATTTTTTTATTAAATTATAGCTTTAATTTTATAGTTTTTAATATTAGATATTTTTTTGGTTGTGATTTATTGAGGTATTTAATAATTTTATTGAGTTTTTGAATTTGTGGTTTAATATTATTAGCTAGATCAAAATTATTTCAAAAAAAAAATTATTATAATTTATTTATATTTATACTTTTAATATTGCTTTTTTCATTATTTTGTACTTTTTCTTCATTAAATCTATTTGTTTTGTATTTATTTTTTGAAATTAGATTAATTCCTACAATTATTTTAATTTTAGGTTGAGGATATCAACCTGAACGTATTCAAGCAGGGGTGTATTTATTATTTTATACTTTATTGGCTTCTTTACCTATAATAATTTCAATTTTTTATTATTATAAGTATAGAGGTTCTTTAGATTTATTTTTAATAAATAAATCTTTATCTTTAGTTTTATTATATTTATGTATGAATATAGTATTTTTTGTAAAAATGCCAATATATTTTGTTCATTTATGATTACCTAAAGCTCATGTTGAAGCTCCAGTTTCTGGGTCTATAATTTTAGCTGGTGTAATATTAAAATTAGGTGGATATGGAATATTGCGTTTAATATTTTTATTTTTAGATATTGGTATAAAAATTAATTATATTTTTGTTATTATTAGAATAATTGGTGGTGTTTATGTTTCTTTGGTATGTGTTCGTCAAACAGATATAAAATCTCTAATTGCTTATTCTTCTGTTGCTCATATAGGAATAGTTTTAGCTGGTATTATAACATTAAATTATTGAGGTTTATGTGGTTCTTTAGTAATAATATTAGCTCATGGATTATGTTCTTCAGGTTTATTTTGTTTGGCTAATATTAGTTATGAACGTTTAATAAGACGAAGATTATTTTTAAATAAAGGTTTAATTAATTTAATGCCTAGAATATCTATGTGATGATTTTTATTTAGTTCATCTAATATAGCTGCTCCTCCTTCTTTGAATTTATTGGGTGAAATTATGTTAATTAATAGATTAATTAGATGAAGATTTTTTATAATATTTTTTTTATCATTTTTATCTTTTTTTAGAGCTGTTTATTCTTTATATTTATATTCTTATAGACAACACGGAAAATTATTTTCTGGTCTTTATTCATTTTCTATAGGATTTAATCGAGAATATTTATTATTATTATTTCATTGAATACCTTTAAATATTTTAATTTTAAAGGGGGATTTATATTCTTTATGAATTTAATTTAAATAGTTTAAAAAAATATTGGTTTGTGGGACCAAAGTTATGCTATTGCATTTTAGATAATTTTATCTATTTGTTTAATTTATTTTGGGGTTTTTTTTATTTTTAGTATAATAAGATTTTTCTTTAGATTGTATTTTATAATTTTAGATTATAGATTAGTTTTAGAATTAAATATATTAAGCATTAATTCTTGTTCAATCATTATAACAATTTTATTGGATTGAATATCTTTATTATTTATAAGATTTGTACTATTTATTTCATCAATAGTAATTTACTATAGAAAAGAATATATAGAAGGGGATTTAAATATTAATCGTTTTATTATATTAGTTTCTATATTTGTTTTATCTATAATATTATTAATTATTAGTCCTAATTTAGTTAGTATTTTATTAGGTTGAGATGGATTGGGGTTAGTTTCTTATTGTTTAGTAATTTATTATCAAAATATTAAATCTTTTAATGCCGGTATAATTACTGCTTTAACTAATCGATTAGGGGATGTTGCATTATTAATATCAATTGCTTGAATAATAAATTATGGAAGTTGAAATTATATTTTTTATTTAAATTTTATAAAAAATGATTTTAGTATACAATTAGTATCTTATTTAGTAGTTTTAGCTGCTATAACTAAAAGAGCTCAAATTCCTTTTTCTTCTTGATTACCTGCTGCAATAGCAGCTCCAACTCCTGTCTCTTCCTTGGTTCATTCTTCAACTCTAGTAACTGCCGGGGTTTATCTTTTAATTCGTTTTAATGAATTAATGAGTGTAGATTTAATAAAAATTCTTTTAATTATTGGAACTATAACTATATTTATAGCTGGTTTAGGGGCTAATTTTGAGTTTGACCTAAAAAAAATTATTGCTCTTTCTACTTTAAGTCAATTGGGATTAATAATGAGTATTTTATCTTTAGGAGAGTCAAATTTAGCTTTTTTTCATCTTTTAACTCATGCATTATTTAAGGCAACATTATTTATGTGTGCTGGTTGTATTATTCATAATTTTTTAAATTGTCAAGATATTCGTTTTATGGGTAGATTAATTATAATTATACCTTTGACATGTTGTTTTTTTAATATTTCTAATTTATCTTTATGTGGAATTCCTTTTTTATCTGGTTTTTATTCAAAGGATTTAATTTTAGAAATTTTATCAATAAGTTATTTAAATATTTATATTTATATTATTTTTTTTTTATCTACAGGATTAACTGTTTCATATACTTTTCGTTTAATATATTATACCTTAATGGGAGATTTTAATTTTATTTCTTTAAATTCTATTAATGATAAGGGATTTTTAATATTAAAGGGTATATCAGGTTTAATTTTATTTGTAATTATAGGTGGTAGAATATTAATATGAATTATATTTCCAACTCCTTATTTTATTTGTTTACCTTTAGTTATGAAAATAATAGCTTTAATTGTTACTTTTTTTGGGGTATGAGTAGGGTATGAGTTTTCTAAGTTTTCAATTAATTATTCTTTAAAATCTGCTTATTTTTTAAATAGAAGGTTATTTTTTTCTTCTATATGAAATATGCCTATTTTATCTACTTTTGGTATTAACTTATTTCCTTTAGTTATAGGAAGAATAATTTATAAAATTTTTGATCAAGGTTGATTAGAACATTACGGAAGTCAAAATATTTATAAGAATTTAAAAAGAACTTCGATTTTTATACAATTTGTTTTTAATAATAATTTAAAAATTTATTTAATTATTTTAGTAATATGGGTAATATATTTATTTATTATATATTGTTTATATAGCTTATACAGAGCATAATATTGAAGATATTAAGGAAATAGGATTATTTATAAACATTCATAAAAATTAATTTTTAATTTTACAATGAAAATGTAGTGTTTTTGTTAAACTATATGAATAAGAAATAATAACGAATCTCATCGCTAAAGAATTAAGTTAGAAGCTTATTCTTGAATTACTTATTTCTTTAATTGGAGTTATACTCAATTTAATCATTAACAATGATTTACCTCTATTTTGGTTTCAATTAATCTTATTTAAGATTTAATTTTAACCAAAACTTTGAGTACTAATAATAATTAACTACGTTATAAATAAGGGTGGGTGCCACCAAGGGTTTAGGTCGAAACTAAATACAATAGTTTGTTTCTTATTTAAGATAAATTGATTTCAATACTTTTTAAATGCAAATTAAATGTTATAATTAACTATTATCCTATTTTGCTCAATCAAGTGCTCCTTGATTTCATTCATGATAAATTCCTGCTAATAAAATAAAAATAAAAAATAATGTAATGATTAAATAATTTAATATATTTGAGATTTTTATTATTAAAATAATAGGTACAAGTAATGTAATTTCAACATCAAAAATTAAAAAAATTATTGCAATTAAAAAAAATTGAATGGAAAAAGGTAATCGAGCGGATCTTTTAGGATCAAATCCACACTCAAATGGTCTTCTTTTTTCTCGATCTATAAATGTTTTTTTTGAAATTGTACTTGCAATAATTATTATAATTAAAGAAATAGTAAATGTTATTAATATTATATAAGTTATAATTAGAATTATTTATACTATTTTAATAGATTTTTTAATTGGAAGTTAAATATAATTTTTATATTATATAAATATCTACCTCATCAATATACTGAAATGTAGAGGAATAATCATACTACATCAACAAAGTGTCAATATCATGCGGCAGCTTCAAATCCAAAATGATGAATACAAGAAAAATGGTTGTTTAAATGTCGAATTAAGCAAACTAAAAGAAATGTTGTTCCAATAATTACATGAATTCCATGAAATCCTGTAGATATAAAAAATGTTGATCCATATACTGCATCTGAAATAGTAAAAGGTGCTTCTATGTATTCATATCCTTGTAAAATAGAGAAATAAATTCCTAAAATTACAGTTATAGTTAAACCTTGGGTAGTTTGATTAAAATCATTTTCTATAATTCTATGATGAGCTCAAGTTACTGTTAATCCAGATGTTAAAAGAATTAGTGTATTAAGTAGGGGGATTTGTATGGGGTTAAATGTTTCAATTCCTTTAGGTGGTCATATTATACCAAGTTCAATTGATGGAGATAATCTTCTATGAAAGAATCTTCAAAAAAATGAAATAAAAAAAAATACTTCTGATGTAATAAATAAAATTATTCCTCATCGTAATCCTATAGTAACTTTAAATGTATGTATTCCTTGAAAAGTTGCTTCTCGTGTAACATCACGTCATCATTGGTATATAACTAATATAGTAATAATTATTCCTAAAAAAAATAAATTTCTATTGAAAAAATGAAATCATTTTACTAGTCCAACTATTGTAATTATTGCTCCAAAAGCACCTAAAATTGGTCAGGGTCTAACATCAACTAAATGAAATGGATGATTTTTATGTCTATGCATTAAGTAACTTCACTAGAATAAAGAGTTCTTAAAACTGCAAATACATAAGATTGAATAATTGCTACTGCTGATTCAAGTATTAAAAGTAAAATTTGTACAATAATTAAGATATTAATTAATATAATTCTTATTGAAGGTCCAGTATTTCCTAGTAAGGTTATTAGTAAATGTCCTGCAATTATATTTGCAGCTAATCGTACAGCTAAAGTTCCTGGTCGAATAATATTTCTGATTGTTTCAATACATACTATAAAAGGTATTAAAACTGGTGGTGTTCCTTGAGGGACTAAATGAGCAAATATATGTGTTGTATTATTAATTCATCCATAAATTATAAATCTTAACCATAAAGGTAAAGATAAACCTAATGTTAAAATTAAATGTCTTGTTCTTGTAAAAATATATGGGAATAATCCTAAAAAATTATTAAAAACGATAAAAGTTAATAATGAGATAAAAATTAAAGTTCTTCCTTTTATGTTGTTATTTAATAATGTTTTAAATTCATAGTGAAGAATTATTGTAATTTTAATTCATAAAAAATTTCATCGTGATGGAATTAATCAAAATCTTATTGGAATAAATAAAATTCCTAAAAAAGTTCTAATTCAATTTAAGGATATAAAAAATCTTGAAGATGGATCAAATGAATTAAAAAGATTTGTTATCATTTTCAATTAATTTTTCTAGATTTTTTATTTAAGCTTTTACTTTTAACTGGATACTTAAAAATAAAATAATTTAAGCAATTAAATAGTAAAAAAATTATTGTGAATATAAAAAATAAAATTAGTCAATTTATAGGGGCTATTTGTGGAATTAAAAATTATTAATTCATTAATGATTTTAGTATGACGAACTAATGTTATAACTTAACTAAATCTTTCATTAGAAATAGTTGTTAATTTATTATAAAGTGGTTTAAGAGACCAATACTTACATTTCAGTCATCTAATGTAATTTTCTCTAACATTAGATACTCATTTTATAAAATATTCATTTGAAATTCTTTCTATAACAATAGGTATAAATCTATGATTAGCTCCACAAATTTCTGAGCATTGTCCAAAAAAGATTCCAGTTCGATTAATTAAAAAACTAACTTGATTTAATCGACCTGGTGTTGCATCAATTTTCACTCTAATTGCTGGGATTGTTCATGAATGTAATACATCAGCTGCTGTTACTAATATTCGAATTTGTGAATTAAATGGAATTGCTATTCGATTATCTACATCTAATAATCGAAAGTCATTAATTTTATTTTCATTCATTGGAATTATGTAGGAGTCAAATTCAATTGCTTCGTAATCATTATACTCATATGATCAGTATCATTGATGTCCAATTGATTTTACTGTAAGTGTAGGATTATTGATTTCGTCAAGTAAGTAAAGTAATCGTAAAGATGGAAGAGCAATAAAAATTAATGTTACGGCAGGAAGAATAGTTCAAATTATTTCAATAGTTTGTCCTTCTAATAAAAATCGATACTTAAATTTATTGAAAAATAACGAAGCTATTATATAACCAACTAAAACTGTAATTATTAGTAAAATTATTAATGCATGATCATGGAAGAATAGAAGTTGTTCTATTAATGGAGTTGCTCTATCTTGTGTGGTTAAAGTTTTTCATGTTGCGATTTCTAAAAAAAGATGTCTTTATATATGGGGCTTAAATCCATCGCACTATTCTGCCACATTAGAAGTTAACTAATATGGGTAGTTCTGAATATCTGTGTTCAGCTGGTGGTATTTTTTGAAATCATTCGATAGATGATGCTATATTTAGTGAAGAAATTCTTTTTCGATGAGCTACAAATCCTTCTCAAATAGTGAACAATAAAACAAAAATTCTTACTATCGAAATTAATGATCCAATTGATGAAATTACATTTCATGGAGTATAAGCATCTGGGTAATCAGAATATCGTCGAGGTATTCCAGCTAATCCAAGAAAATGTTGAGGGAAAAATGTTAGATTTACTCCGATGAATATTGTTAAAAATTGAATTTTTAAAAATTTTTCATTTAAGGTTAATCCTGTAAAAATTGGAAATCATTGAACAACTCCTGCTATAATGGCAAATACTGCTCCTATTGATAGAACATAATGAAAATGAGCTACAACATAGTAGGTATCGTGTAAAATAATATCAATTGAGGAGTTAGCTAGAATAACACCTGTTAAACCTCCTACTGTAAATAAAAACACAAATCCTAATGCTCATAGCATTGAAGGTGAATAATTGATTTGAGTACCATGAAGAGTAGCTAATCATCTAAAAATTTTGATTCCAGTAGGTACTGCAATAATTATTGTTGCTGAAGTGAAATAGGCTCGTGTATCAACATCTATTCCTACTGTAAATATGTGATGGGCTCAAACAATAAATCCTAGTAATCCAATTGCTATTATTGCATAGATTATTCCGATTGTTCCAAATGCTTCTTTTTTACCACTTTCTTGCCTGATAATATGAGAAATTATTCCAAATCCTGGTAAAATTAAAATGTATACTTCTGGATGACCAAAGAATCAAAATAAATGTTGGTATAGAATAGGGTCACCTCCTCCTGCTGGATCAAAAAAAGTGGTATTTAAATTTCGATCAGTTAGGAGTATTGTAATTGCTCCAGCTAAAACTGGGAGTGAGAGAAGTAAAAGTAATGCAGTAATAGCTACAGATCAAACAAATAATGGTATTTTATCGAAATCCATTTCTGAAGATCGTATGTTAATTACTGTAGTGATAAAATTTACTGCTCCTAAAATTGATGAAATTCCTGCTAAATGAAGTCTAAAAATTGCTAAATCTACAGATGCTCCACCATGGGCTATGTTTGATGAAAGTGGTGGGTATACTGTTCATCCTGTTCCTGCTCCTCTTTCTACTATACTTCTCATTAGGAGTAAAGTAATTGATGGAGGAAGAAGTCAAAACCTTATGTTGTTTATTCGAGGAAATGCCATATCAGGAGCTCCTAGTATGAGGGGTACTAGTCAATTTCCAAATCCTCCAATTACAATTGGTATAACCATGAAGAAAATTATGATAAATGCATGAGCTGTTACGATTACGTTATAAATTTGATCATCTCCAATTAAAGTTCCTGGGTTTCCTAGTTCTGCACGGATTAATAGACTGAGGGATGTTCCTACTATTCCTGCTCATGACCCGAAGATGAAGTACAAAGTACCAATATCTTTGTGATTAGTTGAAAAAAGCCATTTATTCGGTAAAATGGCTGAATTTAGGCGATAAATTGTAAATTTATTTATGAATAATTATTCTTTTATCAGTTTTATAGTCAAAAATGATTTTAAATTGCAAATTTAAAGGTAGGTGTAATCCTTAAGGCTTAAAGATTACCTTTATTGGAGGCTTTGAAGGCTTCTAGTTTAAATTAACTTAAATCCTTAAAGATAGTTAAAAAGGATTGTACAAGTTAATAATCTTACTAAAATTACGAAATTTCTTGAAAAAATTCAAAATTGATTTAATTTTGGGTATAGGATGAAATTTATTTCTGAAGAGGATAATAAAATTGTTCTGTATATTAATCGAATGTAGTATACTAAGGTTAACAAAGTTAAAATAATTATAATGAAAGTTATAATAAAAAAATTATTTTCAATAAGATTTTGAATTGTAAGTCATTTGGGGAAGAATCCTAAAAATGGTGGCAATCCTCCTAAGGATAAAAAATTTAAGATAAAAAAGAATTTTACTTGGGGATTTTTATTCATCACTGTAATTATTTGTTTAATTTGAAAAACATTGAGTAGATTAAAAATTAATGTGATATTAATTGAAATTGCAACATAAACAATAAAATAATAAAATCATGTTGTTTCTATAATAAATATGGTTCTGATTATTCATGCAATATGATTAATTGAAGAATAGGCTAAAATTTTTCGTATTCTAGTTTGATTAAATCCAATAATTCCTCTAATTAATATTCTGAAAATAATAATAATCATAAAAAATAAAGGTAAATTTGAATTATATATTAAAATTACTATAGGGGTGATTTTTTGTCATGTTAATATGATTAAACATAGGTTTCAATTTAATCCTTCTATAATTTCTGGAAATCAAAAATGGAATGGAGCAGCTCCTATTTTAGTTAAAATGGCTGAATTGAATATTATGATGATTCTTTTATTAGCTAAATTGACAAGAGGGATATCATTTAACAGAATCATTATTGAAAAAAGGATAATAGTTGAGGCTAATGCTTGTGTAATAAAATACTTTAGCGAAGCTTCTGATGAATACCTATTTTTATTTCTATTTATTAGAGGGATAATAGATAGAAGATTAATTTCTAGGCCTATTCATATTCCTATTCATGAAAGAGATGAAATTGAAATCAAAGTTCCAGTGATTATTGATAAGAAAAATATAATTTTATAGAATTTAATTAAAAAAAAAAGGATTACAACCTTTATAGTTGGGGTATGAACCCAAAAGCTTATTTAGCTTATTTTTTTATGATTTAGTATATGTTGTACAAAAATTTTTGATGTTTTTAGAGATGGTTTAACCCCATTGTTCATAATTTAGGTGGTTTTTCACTTGATTTATTCTATCAAAATAACCCTTTATTCAGGCACTAAATT